AATGAATTGCCTGATAAAAGGGTTACCTTGATAGGGTAAATCATATAATTGTAAAGTTATATTCATTAAACCCATAATAAAATTTACATTTAATAGAATTAAACTATTCCCAAAAGTATCAAAAACTTTTGTGCATCTTACACCAAAATGTATTTTATAAAAAAAAGATAAGCTAATAAAGCTACTGGGTTCATACCCCATTTATAAAGGTTTTAATCCTTTTCTTTTTAATCTTTAAAAATTCATACAAACTTTTATTTTTTATTACATTAATAAGAGGAACTTTAATTACGATTTCTTCTACGTCGTGATTTGGAGCTTGAATAGGATTAGAAATTAATTTGTTGTCATTTATTCCCTTAATAATAAACACAAATAATCTTTTATCTTCTGAAGCATCCTTAAAATATTTTTTGACTCAAGCTTTAGCTTCTTCTATTTTATTATTTGGTGTAATTTTTTTCTTTATATTAAGAAATTGAAGAAATCCTAGTTTAATTACATACACAAATTTATTGATTGCTTCATCTCTTTTGTTAAAAAGAGGGGCTGCTCCTTTTCATTTTTGATTTCCAAGAGTAATAGAAGGATTATCTTGAAATAATAGTTTAATCTTAATAACTTGACAAAAGATTGCTCCGATGATCTTATTATCATATTGTTTAAATACTAATTTTTTTATTATTGTTATTATTTTATCAATTTTTATTGGTTCTTTAGGGGGGTTAAATCAAACTTCTTTACGTAAGCTAATAGCATTTTCTTCTATTAATCATTTAGGTTGAATAGTAGCAGGAATAATAAATAGAGAAAATTTATGAATAATTTATTTTATATTTTATAGTTTTCTTTCAATAGCAATTATTTTTATGTTTAATAACTTTAAGTTATTTAATATTAATCAAATATTTGGATTATTTAATAGAAATTCTATTGTAAAATTTTTGATATTTTTATCTTTGTTATCTTTAGGTGGTCTACCTCCTTTTATAGGATTTTTACCTAAATGATTAATTATTGAATCATTAATTAGTATAAATATATTTTTTCTTCTTACTTTAATAGTAACTTTTACTTTAATTACATTGTTTTTTTACTTACGAATTTGTTACGCCGCTTTTCTTTTAAATCACAATGAAAATAATTGAACCTATAGTAGTTTTTACTTTAACAAAAATTATTTAGTTTGTTTAATATTTGGTTTTATCTCAATTTCAGGTTTAATTATAATTAACCTTCTTTATTGATTACTATAAGGCTTTAAGTTAACAAAACTAATAGCCTTCAAAGCTATAAATATTAGTAAAAATCTTTTAAGCCTTAGTAAACGTTATTTACTCCTTTAGAATTGCAGTCTAATATCATCATTGACTATGAGGCCTATTGATTAAAGAGAATAAATTCCCATAGATAGATTTACAGTCTATTGCCTAAACTTCAGCCATTTAATCTAATTATTTAAATTGCGACAATGATTATTTTCTACAAATCACAAAGATATTGGAACTTTATATTTTATTTTTGGAGCTTGAGCTGGAATAGTAGGTACTTCCCTTAGTATCTTAATTCGAGCTGAGCTTGGACATCCTGGTTCTTTAATTGGAGATGATCAAATTTATAATGTAATTGTAACAGCACATGCTTTTGTAATAATTTTTTTTATAGTTATACCTATTATAATTGGTGGATTTGGAAATTGATTAGTACCCCTTATATTAGGGGCTCCTGATATGGCTTTCCCACGAATAAATAATATGAGTTTTTGATTACTTCCTCCATCATTAACACTTCTTCTTGCTAGTTCAATTGTTGAAAACGGAGCTGGTACAGGATGAACTGTTTACCCCCCTCTTTCTTCAGGAATTGCTCATGCTGGAGCTTCTGTAGATTTAGCTATTTTTTCTTTACATTTAGCAGGGATTTCCTCTATTTTAGGAGCAGTAAATTTTATTACAACAGTAATTAATATACGTTCAAGTGGAATTACTTTAGACCGAATACCTTTATTTGTTTGATCAGTAGTAATTACAGCTGTTCTATTACTTTTATCATTACCTGTTTTAGCTGGAGCTATTACAATACTTTTAACAGATCGAAATTTAAATACTTCATTTTTTGATCCTGCTGGAGGAGGTGATCCAATTCTTTATCAACATTTATTTTGATTTTTTGGACACCCTGAAGTTTATATTTTAATTTTACCAGGATTTGGAATAATTTCTCATATTATTAGTCAAGAAAGAGGAAAGAAGGAAACATTCGGGGCTTTAGGAATAATTTATGCTATACTAGCTATTGGATTATTAGGGTTCGTAGTATGAGCTCATCACATATTTACTGTAGGTATAGATGTTGATACTCGTGCTTACTTTACTTCTGCAACTATAATTATTGCTGTACCGACTGGAATTAAAATTTTTAGTTGATTAGCTACTTTACATGGAACACAGATAAATTATTCACCTTCATTACTTTGAGCTTTAGGATTTGTCTTTTTATTTACCGTAGGGGGGTTAACTGGAGTAGTTCTAGCTAATTCATCTATTGATATTGTTCTACATGACACTTATTATGTAGTTGCTCATTTCCATTATGTACTTTCTATAGGAGCTGTATTTGCTATTATAGCAGGATTTGTTCATTGATATCCTTTATTTACAGGATTAACTTTAAACGAAGAATGATTAAAGTCACAATTTGTAATTATATTTTTAGGAGTAAATTTAACATTTTTCCCTCAACATTTCTTAGGGTTAGCTGGTATACCTCGACGTTACTCTGATTATCCTGATGCATATACTTCTTGAAATGTAGTATCAACAATTGGATCTACAATTTCTTTATTTGGTATTTTATTCTTTTTATTTATTATCTGAGAAAGAATGATTTCATACCGAATACCTCTTTACCCTATTCAATTAAATTCATCTATTGAATGATACCAAAATCTTCCACCCGCAGAACATAGTTATGCTGAATTACCTTTATTAACTAATTTCTAATATGGCAGATTAGTGCAACGGATTTAAGCTCCGTATATAAAGTTTATTACTTTTGTTAGAATAAATGGCAACATGATCTAATTTTGGTCTTCAAGACAGAGCTTCTCCTTTAATAGAACAATTAAATTTTTTTCATGATCACACTATATTAATTTTAATTTTAATTACTATTTTAGTTGGTTATTTAATAGCAATACTTTGTTTCAATAGTTTTACAAACCGTTATCTTTTACATGGACAAACTATTGAAGTAATTTGAACTATTCTTCCAGCTATTGTTTTAATATTTATTGCAATACCTTCTTTACGTCTACTTTATTTATTAGATGAAATTAATGACCCTGCAATTACTTTAAAAACAGTAGGTCATCAATGATACTGAAGTTATGAATATTCAGATTTTTTAAATATCGAATTTGATTCTTATATAATTCCTACTAATGAACTAGAAATAAATAGTTTTCGTTTATTAGAAGTTGATAATCGAATTGTCCTTCCAGTTAATAACCAAATTCGAATTTTAGTTTCAGCAGCAGATGTTCTTCATTCATGAACAGTTCCTGCTCTAGGAGTTAAGGTTGATGCGACTCCAGGTCGATTAAATCAAACTAATTTTTTAATAAATCGACCCGGTTTATTTTTTGGACAATGCTCAGAAATTTGTGGGGCTAATCATAGTTTTATACCTATTGTTATTGAAAGTGTTCCAACTAATTATTTTATTAAGTGAATTTCTAATTTAAACTAAACTTCATTAGATGACTGAAAAGCAAGTAGTGGTCTCTTAAACCATATAATAGTAGTTTAGCAACTACTTCTAATGATCTTAAATTATAAAAAAATTAGTTAAATAAATAACTTTAGTATGTCAAACTAAGATTATCAATATGTTGATATTTTTTGATTCCACAAATAGCCCCTATTAGTTGATTAGTTTTATTTTTAGTATTTTCTGTTACATTAATTTTATTTAATGTATTAAATTACTACTGTGTATTACCAAAAAATTTAAGAACTTCTGAAAAGAAAAATTCTTTTTTAACATCTCCACTTAATTGAAAATGATAACAAATTTATTTTCTGTTTTTGATCCCTCGACTACTATTTTTAATCTTTCATTAAATTGATTAAGTACATTTATTGGGTTATTAATTATCCCTTGTTCTTATTGATTTATACCATCACGATTTAATATTATTTGAAATAATATTCTTTTAACTTTACATAAGGAATTTAAAACATTATTAGGCCCAACAGGCCATAATGGTAGATCATTTATTTTTATTTCTTTATTTAGTTTAATTGTATTTAATAATTTCCTTGGTTTATTCCCTTATATTTTTACTAGTACAAGTCATTTAACATTAACTTTAGCCTTAGCTTTACCTCTTTGATTAAGTTTTATAATTTATGGATGAATTAATCATACTCAACATATATTTGCTCATTTAGTTCCTCAAGGAACTCCTTCTGTTCTTATACCTTTTATGGTTTGTATTGAAACTATTTCAAATATTATTCGACCTGGTACATTAGCTGTACGATTGGCAGCTAATATAATTGCTGGACATCTTCTATTAACTTTATTAGGAAATACTGGTAATTCATTATCTTTTTATTTAGTATCATTATTAGTAATAGCTCAAATTGCTTTATTAGTATTAGAATCAGCTGTTGCAATTATTCAATCTTACGTATTTGCAGTATTAAGAACTCTTTACTCTAGAGAAGTAAATTAATCTTTATTTAAATTTTATTTTTAATAAATAATGTCAACACATGCAAATCACCCCTTCCATTTAGTAGATTATAGTCCATGACCTTTAACAGGAGCAATCGGAGCTATAACAACTGTTTCAGGATTAGTAAAATGATTCCATCAATATGATAATTCTCTATTTATTTTAGGAAATGTAATTACAATTTTAACTATATATCAATGATGACGAGATGTTTCTCGAGAAGGTACCTTCCAAGGACTTCATACATTTCCAGTAACATTAGGATTACGATGAGGAATAATTTTATTTATTGTTTCAGAAATTTTCTTTTTTGTAAGATTTTTTTGAGCTTTTTTTCATAGTAGTTTATCACCATCTATTGAATTAGGTAGTGCATGACCTCCTATAGGAATTGTAGCATTTAATCCATTCCAAGTACCTCTTTTAAATACAGCAATTTTATTAGCTTCAGGAGTAACTGTAACATGAGCTCATCATGGTATAATGGAAGGAAATCATTCACAAACTACTCAAGGATTATTTTTCACAGTAATTTTAGGTATTTATTTTTCAATTTTACAAGCTTATGAATATATTGAAGCTCCTTTTTGTATTGCTGATGCCGTTTACGGATCAACATTCTATATAGCTACAGGATTCCATGGGCTTCATGTATTAATTGGAACTTCATTCTTATTAATTTGTTTAATTCGTCATGTTCAATCTCATTTTTCTAAAAATCATCACTTTGGATTTGAAGCTGCCGCTTGATACTGACATTTTGTAGATGTTGTTTGATTATTCCTTTATGTTTCTATTTACTGATGAGGTAGATAAATTTATATAGTATAGAAGTATATGTGACTTCCAATCACAAGGCCTAGATATAATTTTAGTATAAATAATTTTTTCAATAATTTCTATTGCTTCTGTAGTTATAGCTATTGCTATAATTGTAATAATCTTAGCTTCTTTACTATCAAAAAAAGCATTGACTGATCGAGAAAAATGTTCTCCTTTTGAGTGCGGATTCGACCCTATAAATTCATCTCGACTTCCTTTTTCTATTCGATTTTTTTTAATTGCTATTATCTTTTTAATTTTTGACGTAGAAATTGCATTAATTTTACCTATAATTATAATTATTAAATTTTCTAATCTTTTTATATGAACAATAACAAGATTAATTTTTATTTTTATTTTATTAATTGGTTTATATCACGAATGAAACCAAGGTGCTTTAAATTGATCTTCTTAAATATAGGGTCGTAGTTAACTATAACATTTGATTTGCATTCAAAAAGTATTGATTTATTCAATCTACCTTAATTATTAAATATTTATTTAGAATATGAAGCGATAAATTGCAATTAGTTTCGACCTAGTTTTAGGTGAAATTAGTTCACCCTTATTCTTTAATTGAAGCCAAATAGAGGCTTATCACTGTTAATGATAGAAATGAATTCTAAATTCCAATTAAGGAAATATGTAGATCAAGAAAAAGCTGCTAACTTTTCACTTTAATGGTTTAATTCCATTTATATTTCTATATTTATATAGTTTAATAAAACATTACATTTTCACTGTAAAAATAAAGATTTTTTCTTTTATAGATTAACTAATTTTTATTATTTAATATTCAAAGATTAAGTAAATCTCCATAGCATCTTCAGTGCCATACTCTAATTATAAGCTATTTGAATAAATTATAAAACTAATAATCTTACTAAAATAATAATTCATAAAACAAATCTTATTAGATAGACCTTTAAATTATTATTTTGTAAAAATTGATTAAATATTGAAAAATAACTTATAATTTTATAAATATGTTGCCCTCCAAAATACTCTCTTCAACCTTGATCAAAACTTTTAATTACTCTTATACCTAAAAGTAATGGATAAAAAATTGAACCTCTAGTTGCTAAAGTAGGTATAAATCATATAGAACTCATAAAAAAACTAGAAAAATAATTATTTAATGATTTATTATAAAAATATAATGAAACATTAGAAACTAAATAACCTAAAATACCCCCAGTAATACAAACAAATAATGTTAAAAATTTTAATGTAGGAGGTAAACAAATTATAGTTGGATTAGGAAAAATTAATCAACTTAATATTCTCCCACCAATAACAGCTATTACTAATAACCCCGTTATACCCTTTGACATTGTTCATGCTTCATCATTTAAACAATGTAAAGAACTTGTATTGAAATCACCAGTTAAAGAATAATAAACTAATCGGAAAGAATAACAAACTGTTAAACCAGTCGAAAAAAAGAATAAAAAAAAAGAAAATATATTTACATAAGAAAGACTTACTATTTCTAAAATTAAATCCTTAGAATAAAATCCAGCTAAAAAAGGCATACCACAAAGAGCTAAATTAGCAACATTTAAACAAGAAGTTGTATAAGGTATATGAATTGAAAGACATCCTATATCTCGAATATCTTGAGAATTCTTTATATTATGAATAATTGCTCCTGCACATATAAATAATAATGCCTTAAATAAAGCATGGGTTAATAAATGGAAAAACGCTAACTTAGGAAATCCTATTGCTAGAATACTTATTATTAAACCTAATTGGCTTAACGTAGAGAGAGCAATAATCTTTTTTAAATCAAATTCAAAGTTAGCCCCTAATCCAGCTATAAATATAGTTAATCCAGAAATTAACAATAAAGTTCTTCCTATTCAAGTATCAGTAAATAAAATATTAAAACGAATTAATAAATACACCCCGGCAGTTACTAAAGTAGAAGAATGTACTAAAGCCGAAACGGGAGTAGGAGCAGCTATAGCAGCCGGAAGTCAAGAAGAAAATGGAATTTGGGCTCTTTTTGTTATAGCAGCTAAAATTACTAAAACCCCAATAATTTGTATTTCTATATCGTTTTTTATTATTTCAATATAAAAGATATAATTTCAACTCCCATAATTTAATATTCAAGCAATTGCTAAAAGAAGAGCTACATCACCAATTCGATTTGATAGAGCAGTTAATATACCTGCATTATATGATTTTACATTTTGGAAATAAATAACTAAACAATAAGAAACTAATCCTAACCCATCTCACCCTAAAAGAATTCTAATTAAATTAGGTCTAATAATTAATATTATTATTGAAAAGACAAATAGTAAAACTAATAAAATAAATCGATTAATATTTGTATCTTGAGCTATATATTCTTTTCTATAAAAAATTACTAAAGAAGCAATAAATAAAACAAAAGATATAAATATTAAGCTTATTCAATCAAATAAAAAAGTTATAACAATAGAAGAGGAATGTAATGAAATTAATTCCCATTCAATAAAATAAACTAAATCATTAATTAGAAAATTTAATCTAAAAACAAATAAACTTATTCTTAAAGAAAAAAGACTAATAAAACTGATTAAACAAATTGAAATTACAGACACGATCTAAAATGAAATAATATTCATATCATTGACACCACAAATCAATATTTTTGTTAAACTATTTAAATTTATTGTTTTTAAAGTCAAAAGATACATACATCTCTCTTTAAAATTAATAAATTTAAAGGAAATCAATGTAAAAATAAGACTAAATATTCTCGCACGTAGCCAGTTGAAAAAGCAAACATTCCTGAAAATAATTTACCGTGTTGACTAAAAGAATATAAATATAAAGTATAAGCAGCTCTAAAGAAAGATAATAAGGCTAAAGCTAATATAGACACTCAAGATCAACTAACTAATCTATTTAATAAACTAATTTCACCTAATAGATTTAAAGTAGGAGGAGCAGCTATATTTCTAGAACATAAAAGAAATCACCATAAAGCTATTCTAGGTATAAAATTTAATATACCCTTATTAATTAATAATCTTCGACTTCCTATTCGCTCATATGATATATTTGCTAAACAAAATAAACCAGAAGAACATAACCCGTGTGCAATTATTAAAGTATAAGCACCTCTAACTCCTCAATAAGTTAAAGTTAAAAGTCCCCCTAATACAATTCCTATGTGTGCAACAGAAGAGTAAGCAATTAATGCCTTTAAATCTGTTTGTCGTAAACAAACTAATCTAATTAATACACCACCTACTAATCTAATTGTAATTCATCAGTAGTTAAATAAAAGACCATTTATTACTAAAAAAGGAAAAACTCGTAATAATCCGTAACCCCCTAACTTTAAAAGAATACCGGCTAAAATTATTGATCCTGCAACTGGAGCTTCAACATGAGCCTTAGGGAGCCATAGGTGAACTAAAAATATAGGTATTTTTACTAAAAAAGCAAAAATTATTGCTAAATAGAATAAAGAATAATATATAGAATAATTAGTTAACAAAAATATGTTTATTGAATTAGAAAAATTAAATAAATAGAAAATTGCTACTAATAAAGGAAGAGAGGCTAATAAAGTATAAAATAAAAGATATATGCCTGCTTGTAATCGTTCGGGTTGATACCCTCACCCCAAAATTAAAAATAAAGTGGGAATTAAACTTCTTTCAAAAAATAAATAAAATAAAAATAAATTTGAAGTTCTAAAAGTTAAAAATAATATCGTTAATAAAAATAAAATAATAAATAAAAAAAAATTAGAGTAATTTTTAAATCGGTAAACACCTTCTCTAGCTCTTAATATTAAAGCACAAATTCAAAAACTTAAAAGAATTAATCCATAAGAAATTACATCCGAACCTAAAAAATAACTTATATTTATTCAATAATTATTATAAAAATTTATAGCAATAAAGAGAAAAGAAATAAGAAATAAAAAATTTTGTACCATTCAAAATCTTTTTTTTAAAAAACATATAGGAGTTATAAATATTAATATTAATAAAAATTTTAACATTGTAAAATAGAAAATGAATTAAAATAATCATTACCATGAGTACGAATTATAGAAACTAAAATGGAAAGACCTAAAGCACCCTCACAAACTCTAAAAGTTAGAAATATTATTCTAAAATATGTTTCATGATTATATATATTTAAATATATAAATAAAAATAAAAATAATCTTAAAACAATAAATTCTAAACTTAATAAAGTAGATAATAAATGCTTTCGATTAGAAACAAATATAATTACCCCTCTAAAAAATAAATATAAAGGTAAAAATCAATTAATAAATGTCAACATTAGTTTTAATAGTTTAATAAAAACATCGGTCTTGTAAATCGAAAATAAGAAATTTTCTTTTAAAACTTCAGGAAAAGAGAAACCCCTATCATTAATCCCCAAAATTAATATTTTAAATAAACTATTTCCTGATATTTTACAATTTATTATTTCCCTAGTAAGTCTAATTTCTAGAACAATTTTTATACAAATAAAACATCCTATAGCAATAGGATTAATATTATTAGTACAAACTGCTTTAATTTGTTTAGTGACAGGAAACTATAGAAAAACTTTTTGATTTTCTTATGTTTTATTTCTAATTTTTCTAGGTGGTATATTAGTATTATTTATTTATGTAACATCATTAGCATCAAATGAAATATTTTCTTTTTCTATAAAAATTTTTATTATATCTATTTCTATTTTATTTATTTCATTAATTATAATATTTGTAATAGATAATAGAATGATTGCTAATTTTTTATCTAATAATGAAGTTTATTCAATAATAGATATAAAATCTTTTATTAATGAAAATACCGTTTCTTTAAATAAACTTTATAATTTTCCTACAAATATATTAACTATTTTATTAATTAATTATTTATTTTTAACTTTAATTGCAGTAGTAAAAATTACAAATATCTACGAAGGTCCTTTACGACCAAAGTATTAATAAAACAAATGAATAAACCTTTACGACTTAGACACCCATTATTTAAAATTATAAATAATGCTTTAGTTGATTTACCAGCCCCATCTAATATTTCAAGATGATGAAATTTCGGTTCTTTATTAGGATTATGTTTAATTGTTCAAATTGCAACAGGACTTTTCCTAGCTATACATTACACTGCTGATATCGAAACAGCTTTCAATTCTGTTAATCATATTTGTCGTGATGTAAATTACGGTTGATTACTCCGAACACTTCATGCTAACGGAGCTTCATTTTTTTTTATTTGTATTTATCTTCATGTAGGACGAGGTATTTATTATGGATCTTATTTATATGTACCAACATGGTCAGTAGGAGTACTTTTATTATTTTTAGTTATAGGAACAGCATTTATAGGATATGTATTACCTTGAGGACAAATGTCTTTTTGAGGAGCTACTGTTATTACTAATCTTTTATCGGCTATTCCTTATCTAGGGACGGATTTAGTTCAATGATTATGAGGAGGATTCGCAGTTGATAATGCCACTTTGACACGATTCTTTACTTTTCATTTTTTATTACCTTTTATTGTTGCAGCTATAACTATAATTCATTTATTATTTTTACATCAAACAGGTTCAAATAATCCTTTAGGAATTAATAGAAATATTGATAAGATTCCATTCCACCCTTATTTTTCTTTTAAGGACATTTTTGGTTTTATTGTAATAATTATATTTTTATTATTATTAACTTTAATTTCTCCATATGGTTTAGGAGATCCAGATAATTTTATTCCAGCTAATCCTTTAGTAACACCCCCTCATATTCAACCTGAATGATACTTTTTATTTGCTTACGCAATTTTACGATCAATTCCTAATAAATTAGGAGGGGTAATTGCATTAGTTTTATCTATTGCTATTTTATTTATTTTACCTTTCACAAACGTTAGAAAGTTCCGTGGAATTCAATTTTATCCGGTAAATCAATTTTTATTCTGAAGTATGCTTATCATTGTAATTCTATTAACATGAATTGGTGCACGTCCTGTTGAAGACCCTTATATTATTACAGGTCAAATTTTAACAGTTGTTTATTTTTCTTATTTTTTAATTAATCCTTTAGTTTCAAAATGATGAGATAATTTATTAAATTAATAATTTATTTTAAATTAGTTAATGAGCTTGAATAAGCATATGTTTTGAAAACATAATATAGGAATAAATAACTTTCTATTAGCTTTTTACTAAAATTTATTATTTTAAAATAAAGATAAAAGAAAAATCTTAAATCCAATAAATAAAAACAAATAATTTAATGAAAAAGGTAAGAATCTTTTTCAAGCTAAAAATATTAATTTATCATACCGAAAACGAGGTAATGTTCCTCGAACTCAGATAAATATAAAGGAAACTGCAGCTAATTTAATAAAAAAAGCAAAAGAATATACATCACCACCTAAAAAAACAACCGCAAATAATATACTTATAAATAAAATTCTCGCATATTCTGCTAAAAAAATTAAAGCAAATCCACCTCTTCTATATTCTACATTAAATCCAGAAACTAATTCAGATTCCCCTTCGGCAAAATCAAAAGGAGTTCGATTTGTTTCTGCTAATGAAGAAGCAAACCAAACTAAAGCTAAAGGAAAACATAAAAATAAAAATCATAAATAATTTTGATAGATATTAAAATATATAAAATTATAATTTCCAATTAAAAAAATTATTGATAATATAATTAAAGCTAATCTTACTTCATAAGAAATGGTTTGAGCAACTGCCCGTAACCCACCTAAAAGCGCATAATTAGAATTTGAAGATCAACCAGCAATTATTACAGTATATACACCTATTCTAGTACAACATAAAAAAAATAATACACCTAAATTAAAAGAATATAATTTAACTAAATAAGGAATACAAAATCAAATAAATAAAGATAAAAATAAAGAAAAAACAGGAGAAAAATAATAAGTTAAATAATTAGATATTAAAGGATAAGTTTGTTCCTTTGTAAATAACTTAATTGCATCACTAAAGGGTTGAGGAATTCCTATAAAACCCACTTTATTAGGTCCTTTACGAATTTGGATGTAACCTAAAACCTTACGTTCTAATAAAGTTAAAAAAGCTACACCTACTATAACACAGATAATTAATAATAAACTTCCAATAAAAGGTATTAATAAATCAATTAACATCAATACTATTTGTAATAATAAATTACATATATAAATTCTAAATTTATTGCACTAGTCTGCCAAAATAGTTATTCATTTTATTTATTTTATTTTAATATTTTTATTTATTTTAATTTAATTCTTTTTATAAAAATTGTTATTTTAAATATTTGGTCCTTTCGTACTAAAATATTTTTATTTAATTAAAGATAGAAACCAACCTGGCTCACGCCGGTCTGAACTCAGATCATGTAAGAATTAAAAGGTCGAACAGACCTAAATTTTAAACTTCTACACCTAAAATAATTCTTAGTCCAACATCGAGGTCGCAATCTTTTTTATCGATATGAACTCTCTAAAAAAATTACGCTGTTATCCCTAAAGTAACTTAAATTTTTAATCGATAAAATCGGATCAATAAATCATAAATTAATGTATAAAAAGTTTAAGAGTTTTTTAAGTCTTATTGTCACCCCAACAAAACAATTATCAAAATAAAATTTAAATAATTCTTTATAAATAATAGATTATAATTGTAAAGCTTTATAGGGTCTTCTCGTCTTTTAATTTTATTTTAGCGTTTTAACTAAAAAATAAAATTCAATTTTAAATTTTTATGATACAGCTTATACTTCATTCAACCATTCATACGAGCCTCCAATTAAAAGACTAATGATTATGCTACCTTTGCACGGTCAAAATACCGCGGCCCTTCAATTATTTTCAGTGGGCAGGTTAGACTTTTTATTTATTTCTAAAAAGACATGTTTTTGATAAACAGGTGAGTATAAAATTTTGCCGAATTCATTATAAAAACCTGTCAGGTTTAAATTTTTTTAACATTTTTATTTACTAATTTTATCATAATTTCTTTACTTTTTTTATTTAAGTAAATATCCTAATAAAAAATTTAAATTTTTACTAAATATTAATTTATTAAAAATAAATTATAACATAATTATTAATGGTAGCTATTTATAAGCTTACATTTTTTAATTAAAATTTAAAAATTATAAAAATTTATTTTAAAGCTCATCCCTTAAAATATTCATATAAAAAACTTATTTATTTATAAAAATAAATAAATAATTTAAAATATGTAAATTTAATTTATTTCTTAGGAAACTAGATATATTTAAGAACGAATAACGTTTCATTTCTAATAATTTATTATTAATACTTATGCTACAGTAACTAAATTAAACTATTAAATCTCTTAAAATCGAGAAAAATAAATACTTATTATTTAATTAATAAACCCTGATACACAAGGTACAAAAAATTAATTTTTCTTTTAAAATAAAAATTTTTCAAATTATTTCAATTTTCTTTTACAATACTAATAAACTATTATTAAAATTATTTTTTCTTTATAAATATACTAAAAAATTAAACTATAAAATTATTTTTATTATTTAAAATATATTAAATACTTAAATTATTAATAAATAAATATTAATTTTCAATCTAAAACGATTTGCACGTATTTCTTTTCAATGTAAACGAAATGCTTTACTAATTAAGCTTTAAATTGTCATTCTAGATACACCTTCCGGTACATCTACTATGTTACGACTTATCTCATTTTAAATTTTTATAATAATGAGAGCGACGGGCGATGTGTGCATGTTTTAGAGCTTTAATCAATTAATTTTTATTTATTAATTTACTATCAAATCCTCCTTCAAATTTTTAAATTTTAAAAAATTATTCATTTAACTAATTTTTATTGTAACCCATTTCTACTTAAACATAAACTGCACCTTGACCTGACATCGTTTTTAATAAAAATTTAAGAAAATTATTTTCTCTCCTAAGATATTCTGATGACGGCGATATACAAATTGATTACAAATTTAAGTAAGATATTCGTGGATTATCGATTACAGAACAGGTTCCTCTGAATAGACTAAAACACCGCCAAATTCTTTAAGTTTCAAGATTATATCTAATACTACTCTAGCATTTTTATTTTACCTTTTAAATAATAGGGTATCTAATCCTAGTTTAAATTTAAAATTTCATAGCTTAAATAATTTTTTTCATAAAAATAATAAAAATTTTAAAATTTCACCTAAAAAATTTTTTATTATTTTTTTTTATTTATTAACATTTAACTAATACTAATAAAATTTACTTGTATTATTTGTATAACCGCGGTAGCTGGCACAAATTTGACCAATACTAATAAAAATTACTATATCAAAATTTCTTTTATTTTATAATATTGATTACTGCGAATGAAGAAAATTTAATATTTCTTTAAGAAATAAAAAAAATTCACAAAAAATTTTACATGTAAAATAATTTTAAAGTAAATTCTTTAGCAAGAATAAAACATTTAGTCAAATTTTAATGAATGAAAAAGAAAACTTTTTTAAATTATTTTAATAAAATCTATTAAATAATAAAAATTTAATAGACACTTAATAAATTTATATTATGACTTAATTTTTTTGTAAAAATTAACATAACAAAAAAAAGTACACTCCTCCTAAATTTAGTAAGAAAACCATATTAAAATATTTAATCCCTTAATTAAATATTTATATATATATATATATATAATATATATATATTTTACTGCTTTCTTTAAGAATTTATAAAAAAAACTCCAAAAATTTTAAAATAAATATTACTATAAAAGTAAAAATAATACAAAATATAAATAAATTAAATATATTAAAATATTTTTAAAAATCCCTTAATTTTTTTTTTTTTTTTTAATATAAAATATTGTTAGTTTGTATTATTTACTATATAAATTATTATTATTAGAACTTTTTTTTTAAAAATATAATAGTTTTTTATTAGATAATTATTTTTTATTTTATTTTTATATAAAATTATTATAATAATTTTAACATAAAAGATATTTTATTAAATATTATTTATTTTAAATATTATTTAGTAGAAATTTTCAATAATTTTTATACGTGATATTCTTATTGTTAACTTAATTGATAATTATATAAAATATTT